GATTTGATAAATACTGATAACTCTCGAATTTCATAGTAGAACGGAAAGAGTCAAAAGACATGGTAAATTCATTACCTAATGAACTAAGGGTTTTCATCTCTAGCTCTTGCTCGCGATTACAAAGAAATTCCAAGTAATGTGCTTTCGTTGTCTTGAGAAACCTGGCCTCTTTAGCTGGAGTCTTCGATCTGGCAGTCCTAAGAAGCCCTTTTATCGTTAAGATGAATCCTAGCGTATTTTGATCAAGGGGTTCGGGTTTGGATTCGGATTTTAATTGGGATTCGAGTTCGGATTCGGACTCGGATTCGTCATCTAAACCTGCATACAGACGAGATTCTGGGGATATGAAAAAGAGTGGATCTCCAGGGTACAAAAGGAATTGGCCTCTGTACAAAAGTGTTTGTTCTGTGGGTCCATAATCGCAGAAATCCCAAGCATTATCTAGCTCTCCAAAACTCTTTAGAACTTCAGGATCTTCTTCATCTAGATAAAGATCCTCTCCTCGAATCTTAGCCTCTATCTCCCTCAGATCTCTCTTTGTAAGCTTATGAATCGGTGAATCCGTATTAGAAAAAAAAGGAAAAGCGGGTTTTTCGTCTTCGTCTACGTCTTCGTCTTTGTATTTGTATTTGTATTCCTCTTCATCAAGAGGTGCACGTGCTGCACGCCTCTTTTTAAGCTCAGCCTTTCTAGATATACGCCTAAATCGACTTTTCCCATACCTTCGACGCTTCTTATTCTTATTAAGAGAATATTTATATTCTGTCTCTTTATTCTCGTCCAAAGGTTCTTTAGCAAAAGGATTCAATTCATCCTCAAAAAACTCCTCATCATCATCAAAATAGATTGGCTTGTCCAAAAATGACCCGACCCAAAAAGGAAGTACCGCCGGATTGAGCCTTATTCCGGACCAATCAAATAAAAAGTACCCCAGTTGCCACATTGTAGGAGCAACGGGTATTTCCGTCAAAAAAGTCGTCACTAACCCGGCGCGGTCCGGGTCCTCCTCTCCTTGCCATGTGAGAAAATGCGATGGTTTATAGATAAATGCACGACCAAAGATAGGAAAAGGTATAACTTGCATCATATCCAAACGATTCCTTAGTCCGGGCCATCGCATTTCAGCCTTCGGTAAGCATCCCTCCAGAGCGGCTGCTGCCTGTATTAGGGCCTCAATTAGAGTAGAATCATCCCGAATGAATCCATAAGAAAGGGGCCAATTTTTTCCATCGGGTCCGGATAGAGACCAAAGATCTTGAGCGACCAATCCGGCAGAACAACTCAAAAGATAAATAAATATCGTGATTATCTTCATGTCCGTTCCAAGTTCGAAGAACCATTTGCACAGATAACCTTGCCCTTCGTACCATGATTGCTTCGTCATATAGATAGATATCAAATCGAGAGGGCAATTCCTCTTAAGTGGCCTTAGGTACTTACTTAGAATTTTATGTTGTACAACAGCTCTTCCTATCTGATAGAAAGGGATCCCATGATGCAACTTAGGTAGACGTTCGTGGAACGTCCAAGTTTGTCTAACAAAAGCGAGTCTAACTGTATGAGTATCTATAATTGATTTCTTCTGTGCCATAGTTAGCGATACGGCGTGATGGTTAAGTGCTACAAGATCTTGTGCACTGTAACCCATGGTTAGGCCGGAACCGAATGAATTAGTATGGAACATTGTCTTTTCCAAGCGAAATCCCCTAGTATGTGAAAGAGTGAAAAGGTGCTTTCGTTGTTGTAGAATAGGAAGCCTTCGTATCTTAATGCATGTAGCTAATTTAGACGGAGCTATTAGAGCGGGATCCACTTTGTGGGGAAGATAAGTCGAAGCAATAAAAAGAGTATTTCTAATGGACCGTCTTTCTTCACAATCCCCGGAGAGATAGTTCGAAAAGAAAGCGAGGGACTTCACGCTAAGCATATCCAGATGATGAATGTTTGGAATCCATACTATGCAAGGACCCATTGCTCTTACGAATTCGAATTGAAAGTCGATACAAGCTAGTTCGATGTCCAGACTGAGCAGATACCTAAGTGCAAGATTCTTCTCCAAAGTTAGCTCCTCCAGCTCCAGGTCGAATTCCAAGGAAGAATCGAGATCATCACCAACATTATCAATATCCACATTAAGATCCGCATTCTTAAGCGCATCAATATAGTACTTAGGAACGCTATCACTATCCACATCAACAGAAGCAAATTTCGCATTATCCAACACATCCGTAACTTCATCAGGCTCGAGCTCATTAAAAATGAGTCTAGAACACGCTTCTTTGTCCAGCAATACCTTAATGAAAGGAAGATAGGAGGTTTTCGCTAGGGATCGGACCAAATGGTCTCGTCCAGTTTTTTGAGAACCTATCACTAAAATACCCCTAGGGGGGGATATGCCTAGGCCGAGCGAAAAGGGTATTGAGTTGTCGTCATCAACCAAAGAAAGGGGTATTGATTTGTCATCAAACATTCGAATCCCACCCCATGGGAATCGTGAATAAGCGATTGTTTGATAATGAGCAAGGAATATCCGTCTTTCTGCTAAACAGGATGTATTGACCTCATAATTCAGTAGATCTTTTTTATGAATGTCAACTAAGTATCGTAAGTAAATTGCTCCCGGTTGTTCAAACATTGGATAACCAGAGTAATTCCTTAATAAAGGATCACTATGAGTCAGACTCCATAGAATTTGATTAATCCCTTTTTTTGTCCTTAAGGTGGAGAACTGAACCAAGCGATCTCTCTGGCAATCAAAAATCCAAGCATCGTTCTCGATCCAGTATTCTATTTCAGTACCAGTCTCAAAATATTTCTCTTCTCTTATCCACGAATACATCTCTTTACTTGTATGACTTAGATAGCTCCTATTTATCAAATACGTGATTCCAGCGATGGGTTCCATGAAACTTAGTAAATCGAAGATGAGATTGATGGGATTGAGAAATAGGTTCTTTATTATTACTTTGACCCCACGAGCGGGACCACCACCAAATACAAATACTAGCCTTTCGGTGACATAAAGCTGTATATCTTCTAGTATAGAGTCCAATTCTGCCCGAGCAAGTTGAGAGCGCCTCTTTAACCAGAACAAGAAAGAATCCGTTTCAGTTTCAGAAAGTCTAGGATACTCAGCCTGAAATTTTCTCACCTCATTGTAATTGTAGGATGGAATCATGACAGATTTTAACCCTTTGAGCTCTGTCTGTAACTCACTAGAGATTCGGGAAATACGTACAAGATGTGTATGAACGAGATATCCAACAAGAAGAAGAAGTAAAAGGATTGAATAGAATAATGGCGAGCTCAGATTTGTCGATATCAAGGGTGACTCATTATTTCGATGAGTTCTTGCTTTGTACACTTTGTACAGAAGGGAAACCTTACGCGGAATCCCACTTATTCTCTTTGTCGCCTTCTCCGTCCACTTCCAAAATTTTCTCTCACGAATTTGCCGCTCATGAAATATCCATTTTCTATTAAGAATTAGCCATTTTCTCCTAAGAATTCGCCATGATCTATCTGGTATGTGCATAATCTCATGAAAAATGGATAGAAATTGGTGATTGCTACTTCTAAATTTGTGATCGCTACTTTGTAGGTCTGAAAGGGTATCTAAAAATAGAAAATTTAGATATTTGTACCCTGTCGAAGTAAGGAACCATGGCATATATGTTTGGAATAGATTCCATTTTGATTTTGAGAAATTTGAAAAAGCACTATCTCGTTGAAAGATTTTATCCATCTGCCCTTCCTCAACGCTTTCTTCCTCAACGCTTTCTTCCTCAGATAGACCCATATCTGAACGAGAAGTTCTTTCTTCCTCAACGCTTTCTTCCTCAACGCTTTCTTCCTCAGATAGACCCATATCTGAACGAGAAGTTCTTTCTTCCTCAACGCTTTCTTCCTCAACGCTTTCTTCCTCAACGCTTTCTTCCTCAACGCTTTGAGATAGTGGAAGACTCCGTTTTTTCCTCTTTTCGCTCCCTTTCCTCTTTTCAGATAGACCCATATCTGAACGAGAAGTTCTTTCTTCCTCAACGCTTTCTTCCTCAGATAGACCCATATCTGAACGAGAAGTTCTTTCTTCCTCAACGCTTTCTTCCTCAGATAGACCCATATCTGAACGAGAAGTTCTTTCTTCCTCAACGCTTTCTTCCTCAACGCTTTCTTCCTCAACGCTTTCTTCCTCAACGCTTTCTTCCTCAGATAGACTCATATCTGAAATATCTGAAAGAGGTTGACAATAAGTTCTTTCCAAATTGACTCTTTCTTCCTCTGTTAGAGGTGTTCCAGAAATGTCTGTGATCGAGTCAACAGTTCTACGAACGAATAGATCGGATCGAATTGGAAAATGGAAAGATTTGTACAAGTTATCTCTTTCGTCACCTCTTTGTGGAAAATCGTTAGGTATGAATATAGTAGACTCGATTGGTGAAATAGTATCTCTCTCCAAAAAAGCATGTTTTTTTTTATCGACGCACAAAGAAAATCTTTTGTTCATTGGCAACAAAATCTTGAGGAATTGTCTATATGTAAAATCATAATTATTGATACGGGCCTTTTCCATATAAAAGGGGAATCCTTTGTTACAATAGAAGAAGAAGTGATGTGGATTATTCAAGAATGGAAGTTGATTTGCTTTAAAAAAAGAAGATATCAATGAACTTCTATGAAAATCTTTTACAGGATTCAGCCAACTGTCTTGATCGCGGAATATCATTGAGAAATAGGAATCCGTGTTATCAAAGGATCTCCTGCGATTCTTTCTAGTATGGAATGAGTCAATCATCCACTTCCACTTTGGTATCTTATTGAACAAAAAGGGTGATATTGTTCTTCCATTGATCAATAATTTTGATTTTTTGGAAGTCTCATGATCCTCCGCTTTCCATTTTTTCAAATGAACGATTTGAAGACCTAGTGATTTTAACAACGGATTGCAGAGTTGATCATTCGGACCTTTCAATTCAGAAATGTGGATCTCGTACCTATGAATAGGCATATTCCCTAAACTCACAAAGAAAAGAGGAAGTGAGTTAGACAAAAAGAGAATCCACTTTGACAAAAAGCGAAGTGGCTTAGAATCGTTTTTTTTGTTGAGAAAAAAAGAGATCAAAAAAGAAGAAAACCAATCTTCAAGTACGAAAAAACGGCTTTTCTGCTCAGAAACGAAATGTTCAAAATCAAAACGTTCCAAATTTCTCCCATTGAAGCATTTGTATCTATATGCATCAGGATCCCGATTCATGGATCTCTCGATCAAAATAGGAGAATCGAACCCTTTCTGCTGACTCTTTTTCAAATTCGAGAAATCTTGGTTGATCGTGGATTTCATTCTAATTCTAGTTCTATGATTCAGAGTAGCCTTCCCTATTCGATCCCATTGAAAAATGAAATATTCGAATGGATTCTCCCCTCGAGAGAGATAGCGATCGCATTTTTCCAGGTATTGATTGCGCTTGTATTGAGACTTTAATCCCATGAAATAGCGATCGGGTCGACTCAGTAATAGCTTCCAATTATGCATAGGAAGCCGAACGAGATAAGAAATAGATCGAATCTCATTTCGGATACATCTGCCTGCCTCTATTATCTTGTTGCTAGCAAATACCACTATTTTCTCTTTTGGAGCTTTCAAAAAATTCCCGCAGGAATCAATAGAAAAGCCAAATCCCTTATGATACACCGGATCCGGCTCGATTATTGATAGAGTGAATAGATCTGCCATTTCTTGAAATCTCTCTTCGGATTCAAAATTGTGGTGTAACGTGTATCCCCCCCTGTTCTGGTCATGGAATAGATGAAAGAAATCAAAAAATGGATTGTTGTTCAAGAATGAAATCTTCTTGGAACTGTCCATATTCGGTTCATCCTTCGGAACCCTATCACATCCCGGATCTGATGAAATAGGATGAATTGAGACGGTCTTTTGTAAATACGCAATTATCTTGAATATATTAACCATTTCTTGATTTTCCGATCGCCTGGAGGAGACAAAAGAAAGATCTTCTTGTTTCTTCAACAATTTCTGATCTCTAGTGCACCCCTCAGTAGGACTTGAACCCAGATGAAGTTCTGACCTTATGTCCGAGAACTTAGATTGACACCTTTTAGTTACCAAAGTACTCTCTTTCGGATCCAGGAAACCACTCTCCGAGATCTTTTTTCCTTTTGGAAGATAGAGGAGCGAAACAATCAGCCTATGGATATTGGAAGTGATATTGGAAGACCCAAAGGATTCTTCCAATGTATCATTTCTGGACCCAATCGAGTTGATAGGTATAGGAAGAAACCCTCTCAACAAAGACAGATTTTTTCTTTCAACCATATTTCGATGTTGAATATCATACAAAAGCCTACCTACTACAAAGAATACTACACACTTGATCGTGAGAGTGAAATATCGCTTACTAGTGGAACCCTCCGAATTGCGTGAAAGTAGGATACTCCAAATTCGGGGATCAAAGAGTTTTAGAAAGCGTTCTTGGTGGAAAAAAAGCTTAACCAAAGATCCCACCGAATTGAAGTGGGTCCATGAATCTAAGAAATACTCAGAATTCTTGACCCCTCTCAATCTATTTCTCAACTCAAAAAACCACAAATCTTTTAACATCAAGAAAAACCAGACTCGTTTTTTTTTTTTACTCATTTAGGAAATTGCGAATATAAATATAAGAAAGAAAGAAAGGAAGAAAATAGATTTCCAGATTGACTTGCATTTACTTACTTTGATGGAGAATGATTTCGAATTTGAGTCTAGACTCTTATGAGAGATGAGAGATGAGAAAAGCATATTCCATATGAGATCTGAGATATGAGAACAACGGCCAGCTCAATCTATATTATGATATTTATTATCATATTTCACATGAATTTGTCAACTAGGTAGAAAATCAAAATTGGATTTATGGATTTCTCTTACAGATTTAATTTCAATTGAAATTAGGTTATTCACCATGTACGAGGATCCCCGCTAAGCATCCATGGCTGAATGGTTAAAGCACCCAACTCATAATTGGCGAATTTGTAGGTTCAATTCCTACTGGATGCACACCAATAGGACCAGTAGAAGTCTATTGAAATTGGCTCTGTCTCAATGGAATCTCATCCCCCATACATAACGAACTAGAACTCATAGGGAAGAAAATGGGACATACAATGCATTGCAGACGTATGATCATTACCCTTCAACCGGTTATTCTATTCCACCTCTTAGAAAGAAGAAAGAAAATCACTTCAAA